TTAAATAATTGGTGAACCTCTGAGAGATATTAAAAATTAATTTATTTTACTTGTATCTCCCATCTCTCTATTTTTTTTAGTTATTTACTAGAGCAATTATGATCTGGAAGTTGATCCAGGGCAAGTGTTCGGATCTATTATGACATAGATGTTTGGCGCCCAACGGACCTTTTTGGGGGTTTAAGATTCTAATTCTAAATCCCTTTTGAATTAAGTTAAAAACTTTTTTGTTGTGCAGATTCCTATCGCAATTCTAAAATATTATATAGAGATCCTAAATATTTTACTATACAATATCCATCCAATGTATTTATTTTATATTAATTAATATAATTAATATTTTTTTAATTATAATATAATAATAATAAGTAATACTCTCATCCTAACTATTTAGGATAGCACTAACAATCGTTTAGTCATTACTAAAGAAATACCCAAATTTTTAGTCATTCAAATTATATAGTTTAAAATTATAATAATTTTTCCATTTATAAAAACGACTAAGCCCAAATGACGTATTTTTGGAAATACTGTTATAAGTTCTATACATATACATTCTGATCAACAATTTTAAAATTAAAAGACGACACCAAAGTAATTGCACTTTCCTTACTTTGTTATGTTTCCGACGTAACTCTCATCACCTAGTATCGAATATTTATATTTTTTTTAATAGCAATATTTATTTCATTTTTAATTTAAAATGAAATAAATAAATCGATGAATAAAATAATATTAAGAATTAAGAGTTTATTGAATTGAAATATTTATAAATATTATATAAAAATCTTATTAAATTAAAGAATTTAATATTTGAAATAGACGAAACGAAATAAAAAAATTCTGTACTGTATCTGTGTATTCGTTATCCTTACGAAATCTCAGATAAACTGGAACGATTTGATAAGGGATATAATGAAATTCTTTAATTAGTTTTTCCCAGAATAAAAATGTAATTTTATTAATGGACCAAAAAAAATGTTATTCGAAACGTCCCGTGATCTTCAACCAATTATGCGCTTCAATATAATTCCCAGGAGTAAGTGTTATAGCTTGTTTCCAATACTCGGCGGCTTGATCAAACCAAGCCTCTGAAATTTCAGAATCTCCCTGTCGGATGGCCTGTTCTCCCCGGTCGGAATAGGCGGGTCAATTCCTTCCCTTAGAACCGTACTTGAGACTTTCCTACCTCATACGGCTCCGCAGTCAATTCTTTTGGTGTCCTTTTTTTAACTATAAAAAGGAAAACAAGGAATGAGATTTCTCATAGATCTCTCCCACTCTTCGAGATAACCAAAAGAGGTTAATCAGATGAGTTTCAAACTTTTATTTTTATTTAATTAAAAATATTTTATTTATTTTTTGATTAATAATAAGTTTTATTTTAGTTTTATCTTTTCTCCCACCCGCAGAAGAATAAAGTATAGGTATTTACTCCTATTGTTAGTATTTTCGGCAAGGTAACTATCTCGATTTCATATCGAAATTTATATAGAATCTTTGAGAAAGACTTTCCTTTCTAAAAAAAGTACTAAAGAAAAGACTTACTATCTTTGGGATCTGATCCTACACCGCCGCTCAATACCTTAGTGGATCAACTCTATTACAGAAATTAATTACTCACTTTTATATATCTTATTATTCTTATATATAGGCATAAATAAGCAGTTCTTTTCTTAATGTATTGGCCCAAAACCTCGTTAATTGATCTTTACGGTGCTTCCTCTCTATCAATTAAAAATTTTTATCCATAGACGACATTAAAAAAAGTATCTAGGCATATCTTATTTCGTCATATTTTCATTCCCATTTCTATGAAGTGTATTTCTTTCCTACAGCTCAAAAAATCGGCGTTTTAGACGATGTATATGTAGTGAGCCTATATTTTTTTTAGTATTTACTAAAAAAATAGGGGAGGTCTTCCTTTTTCCTTCTATAGTGGAGATAGTCGCACGTAATGACAGATCACTGCCATATTATTAAAAGCTTGGGGTAAGAATGGGTTTCGTTCTAGTGCCCGGAAATAATATTCTAAGGCTTTCGTATGTTCCCCATTACTTGTGTGAATAAGGCCTATATTATAGAGTATATAACTTCGATCGTAGGGGTCGATTTCTAGTCGCATAGCTTCATAATAATTCTGTAAAGCTTCCGCATAATTTCCTTCGGATTGAGCTGACATCCGTTACGGTCGTCATTCGATTCAAAGAATCTCCGTTCCAGAACCGTACGTGAAATTTTCATCTCATACGGCTCCTCCTTTAAATACGCATAATGAGCATAAAAAATACATAGAATAATAAACAGGGTTTAATCTCATTATGAACTGAGTGGGGCTAGTGTTAAAAAAAAAATATCTAGCCAACCTTCTTGCGCAAGAACTTGTACTAACATCAAATGCCTTGATACTAATATAGAAAAGATAACTCGAACAATTACTTTGTTCTCAACGCCTCCTAATTTCCAGGAAATAGTCACTTCAACAGTCTTTGATGGTTAT